TTCGAGAAAAACAATTTTCAATAACTTGTTGATCCCTATCCCTCTTCCCAAATTTTCAGATTTATCTTTTTTTTTTTGAACTTCCTGGCTTAGTGTAAGATAGAAATATGTCTATCTAATCTTAACAAAATGAATGAAAGTGTAAGAAATGAAGTTTAATTCCCCTTTCTGGTCTGCCAGACCAATCATTCCAAAAAGGTCCTATACCTCGTATTATTTCTATTCTACCTATCCTATTTAGTTTATTATTTTATTTATTTTTTTTAATATTCAATATCTCATATAAATATCGTTTTAATAATATCGATTTATAATTAATATCTATTTATTCTTAGATTTCTTTTTTTATTTATTTTATTCTTTGATAGAATTCTATTTCTAATTCATTAAAAATATTTAATAATATTTAAATATAATATTTAAAATTAAATAGAATCTATTTAATGAAAATAATATTCAAAAAAAAAAATGGAAGGGTGATTAGAATGAATAATTCATAAATACGAATCAAAAGATTCTATGAAATCATGAAAGAGAGAAAGATCTTTCAGATTTAATCATACCTTTAATCATACCACATTATATTGACAATTTCAAAAAACTGTTCATACTATGAATATAGTATGATGATGATCGGGCAAGTATGCCCCCATCGTCTAGTGGTTCAGGACATCTCTCTTTCAAGGAGGCAGCGGGGATTCGAATTCCCCTGGGGGTAGGGTACTACGAAAGGAAGTTTATCATGGATTATCAATAAGCCTGGAATTTATTCTTCCCGGGTCGATGCCCGAGCGGTTAATGGGGGCGGACTGTAAATTCGTTGGCAATATGTCTACGCTGGTTCAAATCCAGCTCGGCCCAATAATTCGCCGATCCACCACGAAATGATAGAATTTGTTGTTCCCCAGAAATGCCTGATCGGAATACGGAAGAATAAAAAAAAAACTACAATTTTCTGATATATTTTACTGCTGTTCATTTGCTCTCTTTATTTTATCTCACAAATTCTGATCTTGCTTGCTAATGATATAGATTCATACTAGATTCATATAACGATCTAAAACTATAAAGTCTAAGGAAAAGAATCAAATAAAGAATAAATAAAAAAAAAAAACTCTTTTTTTTTTTTATTGAAAGATTTATTTGATTCTTAATCAAATTATAAAAAATAAAAGGATTATTAACAATCCCTGAGACACTCCCGCTAAAGTGCATATCCGTGTGGATATCCAATATATAACTCGCGTTTCTGTTACAATACGAGTTATTCTAATCTAAATATCGAAAATCGAAATAAAATATATAAAAAATAAAGGATTTGAATGAAATCATAAGAATATGTATGATGTACACTTTATCTTATTTCCTTGGGATTGTAGTTCAATTGGTCAGAGCACCGCCCTGTCAAGGCGGAAGCTGCGGGTTCGAGCCCCGTCAGTCCCGACGGATCCAATTCCAATAAAAAAATACATCTGCATTTGCTGTGAAAAGGAGAACACATAGCAGAATTTCATTCCCAAGTGGGATACCCTCTATCTCTTATTTTATTTATTTATTAGTTTCTATTTATTTATTAGTTTCACATTTCTCATTAAAGAAATATGGAAATTCCCATTTATTCAACTAGTCCCGATTGATAGGAGAAAGACATATGTAGATTAGTACAATTATTGGTAGAATCATATTCAGGATTCCAAGAGATACCGTACGGAGTCTGGCTTTTTCGATTATTCCCGATCTGTGAAATAGGGTACTATATGTTTCCAGGAGTCTATACACAAATGGAATTTGTACGATACAAAAAAAAATTTAACATAGTAACTTTGATATAATACTTTTAAGATGAAAAGTATATCCCTTTAGGGCTCCGATTTTTTGTAACCTCAATTACTAATTTCAATTATTAATGTGAATTTGAAACAATTTATCTAATTCAAATTTCACACTGAATTTTTGATATATGCATCTCATAATTAATCCAAGGAAATAGGATATTAATAAAATAAAGCTCAAAGAAGGATCCCATTTCTCTTAGCAAGGGCTATCTCTCTTTGTGAGAGAATGAATAATCTTTTTTAAGTTTAAGGTTCTTGCCGAAGAAAGAACAAACTTTTTAATGAATTTGATGAAATACTCGATTTTTTTATACCCGGACTCTCCTTATTATACTCCTTCTTTGTTTTCCAAAGAAGATTAGATCATTAAAAAGGGGGGTTAGAACTAAACTTCTTCCTTTTTTACATTTCGCTTCTATTGGTTATTTTATTGGGATTTTTTATAACCAATGTAAGTAAGTATAAAGGCGGTCATATGATATTTCATCAGATGATTGTACAAAGGGGGGCGTAGCTTATAGAAAAGAAAGAATGGAAAAGAATGATAAAGTAAAGAAATTATTGATCGGATCAGGAATAAAAATTGGAATTCGGTATGTATAAAAGATCTTCCTATGTTATACTATTTAATTCTCGACGATGAATCAATTTTATAGTTCAGATATTGTTATTCATGATATTGCTCCGATTTGATATCATCGAGATGTAATTCATCCCATTGAATATTGAATTTACAGCCGAAAGATTTATCAGCTCTATGGGATTCAATCCCGAGTTATTGCGAATTAACTAAAAATGAAACGATTAGATTATGGAAGTAAATATTCTCGCATTTATTGCTACTGCACTGTTCATTCTAGTTCCTACTGCTTTTTTACTTATAATATACGTAAAAACAGTCAGCCAAAATGATTCATTTGAATGAAACTTGACTGTTTAGTTCTTCTCAATGCTTGAAAAGAAAAAAGAAAATGAAAAGTATTCAAATTTAGTGTCTTAAATGAAATAAGCGGACTAGAATCATCAGTATTCTATGAGATTCGATAGTATGGTAGAAAGATTTATATATTTCTTTCTACCATATTTATTATTGTTATTGTAGTATATAAAGTCGTACTGTATAAAGATAGAGGTTTAATATAGATCAATCTACAATATGTATCTTCATAGATATCAATTACATATAGATATCAATTACATATAGATATCAATTACATATATGTAATGTATTTACATAACGTACCAATTCGATTTCTTTGCTTCATCTATTTAATTTGTGTTGATTCCAATCATCAATCTGAAAAAATCGAAGGGCAATTCTTCCTCTTACGATTCGAATTCCTAGAATTTATGATTCTATTCAATATGAATCACGATATCCATTGAAAGAATCAAATCGATGAAGGAAAAAAAGAGTATAGGCCTTTAATAATTATTAAAATTAATAACAAGAAAATCACATAATCTTTTTTTAGTATTCCGAAGAAGTAATTGATTGAGCAGTTGACAGATGATCCAGTGGTTCAGTTCCATGGGAACCTCTTTGGATTTCGAAAAGGATTAGTAAAGCCCACTGATTTTTAACGTTTGAACCATGATATGAAATGAGTTCGATAAAGCAAGCATAACATAAATAAGATTTCTAAAAGAATAAAAAAAGCGGGAACGCGCAATATGTGACTTGCCCAAGGCAATATTTGATTATGTGTAGTATATCGTTGGACAACCACTATGTCTATGTTGTTTCCTATAGGAAGTCTATATATACTTAATAACATAACTATTTCTTTTTTTATCTTTGAACAGTAAAAAAAAGAGGGGGAAACCAAAAACAAATAAAAAAGTAAAATAAAAAGGACTTTGCAGAACGATCTATAAAACAATTGATATGGTTTGAGTTTGATTCTTCAACTCAATTAGTAGTACTTCTAGAGTCCACTTCTACCCCATACTACGAGTGAAAGAGAAAATGTAAAGACTACCATTAAAGCAGCCCAAGCGAGACTTACTATATCCATGTGAATTATATCCCCTATCTCTATAAATATGAAGGAATTATTCCATTATTGTTCACTAATCATTATTATGTTCATTAATAATTAATAATAGTGGAATCCCTGGCGAAGAGTCAAAAGGGGATTCTAACCCAACACCGTTGATGAAACAATCCAATAAACTCACAATTATAACAGTTTATTATATGATTTCTAGTAGAATCGGAAAACATTAAGCACAAGCAAAATACGTAGTAGATACACCCCTGGAAGTTTCAAGGGAATGGTACTAACATGTAGTAATAATAAGACCTAGTCTTTTTTTTGTTGACCTTCATTTCATTACATTAAGTCAAAAGTATCAAAATATAGAGTCAAGATAGATCACTATCTATCACATACTCCTAATTTCGCATTTTAGCTAATCCTTACGTTACGTCTCCTGCTTGTCTATGTGAAACAATCAGAAGATAGTCTATTACATTAAAGACAATTATCTCTTCAATCAATATTAAATTGATTGCAGGAGCACACATAGAATTTCATGAGTTCGTATACGAATAAAATATCTTTCGACCCTTCCGCAACTAATAATTTAATTCCTCGTTCGTCTATCCAAATTAATTGAAGACCCAGTTAATAAACACTACATTAATAACAGCTGTCATATCAAGATTTAACGATTCTTTTTCATTCAAAATTCACTAATATAATCTTTCCGTGAATTGAAGCCTAGACGCAAGGATTTACAGCATTTTCATTTTAGAGAACAGAACCGCCAGATGCTTATAGCATCAAGCAAGTATCAAGAGTCCCTTACTTCTGCTGGAAAAAGATTTGTCAAGTTATCTTAGCAAAACAGAATAAGGTATTCCTATTTTTTTGTTGATCAGGCGACACCCAGATTTGAACTGGGGAAAAAGGATTTGCAGTCCCCCGCCTTACCGCTCGGCCATGTCGCCAAAACGATACAAAAAATATATGAAAATATTTCATTTTTTATTTTTTTTGGGGGGCTTGAATCCTGTTTTTTTTCTTTAATCTATTTCCTAAAAGAAATCCTTACCTTTCTCTTTGGATTGGATACATTTCTTTGATTTATTGTATAATATCTTAAAACAAACACACTATTTAAAAACACTCCTTCCCTTTTCTATTGAAAAACCAATTG